TCTATTCTTTCTATTAAAATATGAAAAAATAAAATGTAGAACCTAGTTTCGAGTGATCTGACCGTGCGATACCTTTTTTTTTTCATTCGAGATATTATGTGAATGGAATCTACTACTAAATCTAATGAGTTCAAATTCAAATAAAAAAGTAAGGGACATTATAAGTATAAGGTCACTCTTCCTTCGTTCTAAAATAGAAAAATGGATTCGATACAATAAATAAAAAATAAATAATAAAAAAAAAAAAAAAGATCCAAATAGATATTTTCCAATTTTATTCCATATTAATTCAAAGAAAGTTTCATTTTTTGAATTCAATGAAGTTACACAGTTTTTATTAATTTTAATTCTTATTTTTATATAAAATATTTTAATAAAAAAGAGTTTCATTATATTAGTTTACTCAACTCAAGAATTGCTCAATGAATCGGTTGGTTCGGAATCACGGCATGGGTAGATGTCACAGATGATGAATTGATTTCTTACCTATACCACTCTATTTTTGTTCGTCTATAATGATTGATTGATGAATTAAAAACTTTCAATTGAATCTTTCGATTGGTATTTTTGCTTATCTTTGTATCTTTTTTTTTTTTTCAAAAATGGAAACTTAGGGAAGTGTTTTATAAACATATGTATAAAAAAAACATATTTCATTTAGCCTCTTCATGCCTACTATAACTAGTTATTTCGGTTTTCTACTAGCGGCTTTAACTATAACCTCAGCTTTATTTATCGGTCTGAGCAAGATACGACTTATTTGATTTGAAATTCTAAAATGAATTGAATGAACAATTCATAAAAAGAAATATTTCTGTGGTATTCCATATATTCTATAGTTCCTTACCGTATCAATTTCCAATTCTTGGTCATTGAGATTCATGGGCCAATAAAGATTCCTATTTAAGGATAGATATTACCTCCCCTTTTCCTCTTTTAAACAAATCTAAATGATTGAAGTTTTTCTATTTGGAATCGTCTTAGGTCTAATTCCTATTACTTTGGCTGGATTATTCGTAACTGCATATTTACAATACAGACGGGGTGATCAGTTGGACCTTTGATTAATTAACCTCTCTTTTGTTTATTGACCTCCTACTTGTTTTAAACCACAGGAGGTCAAATTCAGACTGCTGTTCAATTATTTCAGTATCATTTTCGATCTAACAAGAATGGAATCACGCTCTATAGGATTTGAACCTACGACATCGGGTTTTGGAGACCCGCGTTCTACCGAACTGAACTAAGAGCGCTTTGTTTTCATAAATAAAATTGTATGACTCCAATACATATGCATATACTATCATATATAATTTATATATAGATTGAGTATGTATGTCCAATTTTAATCGATCTCAATTGATCCCTTGTTACTGTTTAGAAGATAAGTAATAGTTAGGGATAGGGATGACAGGATTTGAACCCGTGACATTTTGTACCCAAAACAAACGCGCTACCAAGCTGCGCTACATCCCTTTCATTGGTTTACAGTGTCATTGTAAAGAATCTTTGTCTTGTTTTCCACATCTTTATTTTCTCCGTTGGTATATACAAATTATCCTGCCCATTTTTCTTTTTAGCCCCCTATCCTAAAACATATATAAAAAAAAAAAAAAGAGTTATATTTTTATGAAATAAAAAGAAATCTGAAACCCGAAAAAAATGAATATTTTTAGGGAATGCTCAGGCAGAAAGGGACCTATTTTTTTTTTTTACGAATATCTAAGGAATCGTTGTACATTTCAATTTGAATTAGGGATTCCGCGTACTGGTTATTAACTACATAATCATCTGATCATCATATATGTATTACCATTATGTATTACAATTAAAGAATAAAGAAGGAGGATTTAAAATGCGAGATCTAAAAACATATCTCTCCGTGGCACCGGTGGTAAGTACTCTATGGTTCGGGTCTTTAGCAGGTCTATTGATAGAGATTAATCGTTTATTCCCGGACGCGTTGATATTCCCTTTTTTTTCATTCTAGTTATTGACATGGGAGGGGGTGAAGAAGATTAGAGATACAATCAAATATCTGTGATTAATCCCCCCTTCTTTTTTTTTTTTTTTAGTTTTTAGAATTAGAATAAGTTAGAAAAGAGAAAGAGTCAAAGTGGATTCAACCTCAGTGAAACTCGGAACCCGGTCCCAGGCTTCAATTTTAATTGAATAAATAATAATCAAATGAATATTAATAATAGAGTGAGACCAGAAATAGAAATGTGATGACTGGGACAGGGGCAACAATATCATACAAGATACTTAAATGAAAAATAAAATACTGTACTGTGTTTCTAAATATAGTTAGAAATCGTTCTATTACTTATTATTACTATACTATATTGATTGCAATGAAATCTTTCATAATTTGATTTCGAGTTAGCAACTTCTATTTTTTTTTCCTTCCCTTCTTCGCTTCGAATCGGAAAATGGAAGAGTTGAGTGAATCAAAAACCCAAAGGAGGTTCATGGCTAAGGGTAAAGATATCCGAGTAACGGTTATTTTGGAATGTACCAGTTGTGTTCGAAACGGTGTTAATAAGGAATCAACGGGTATTTCCAGATATATTACTCAAAAGAATCGACACAATACGCCTAATCGATTGGAATTGAGAAAATTCTGTCCCTGTTGTTACAAACATACGATTCACGGGGAGATAAAGAAATAGATCAAATTGATCGCCTGTGTGTCACTCCTCCAAGGAACATAAAAATGATATATTATTTCATATTATTTCAATATAAATTATATATAACATATATTGAAATATAAAAAAATGAAATCCTATTTCTTACAAAATAGGGTTTTCGGGATAAGGAATAAACAAACCATGGATAAATCTAAGCGACTTTTTCTTAAATCCAAGCGATCTTTTCGTAGGCGTTTGCCCCCGATCCAATCGGGGGATCGAATTGATTATAAAAACATGAGTTTAATTAGTCGATTTATTAGTGAACAAGGAAAAATATTATCTAGGCGGGTGAATAGATTGACTTTAAAACAACAACGATTAATTACTATTGCTATAAAGCAAGCTCGTATTTTATCTTCGTTACCTTTTCTTAATAATGAAAAACAATTTGAAAAAAGCGAGTCGACCACTACAACTACTGGTCTTAGAACCAGAAATAAATAGGTTTACTCTTCAATTGAATTCAAATTCCAATCCAAACTCAAATGCGGATTGATGCTTTGTTCGAAAAATACGATAATCCAAATTGGATTGTCGTGTTGTAAGAAAAAAGAGAATCGGGGAAGAATAATAAATCTTTTTTTATTGAAGGTGGTTGTTCATTTTGACGACTTTAGCATATGATTCTATTTTATCATACTAATTTCTACTCTACCTTCCCGGAGTTCAGTCTCCGGGGAACTCCATTTAAAACATTCCGGTGGATTATTTCCAATCTTTTTTATTTTATGATCTCATTGGAAATCATATAAAGACAATTCCTATTTAATGTAGCTATTTGTGCAAGTATTTTACGATTAAGAAGCAATTGCTTCTTGTACAGATTGTACATTAATTTACTATAACTATAGTATACCTTATTCCCTCGAATTACTGCATTTATTCGACTGATCCACAAACGACGAAAATCTCTTTTTTGCCTATCTCTATCTCGATGAGCCGAAACCAAAGCTCTTATTTTCTGTTGAGTAATAGTTCGAGTAAGTCTTGAATGAGCCCCTCGAAAGCTTGATGTAAATAAACGAATTTTTGTTCTACGTCTCCGAGCTATATATCCCCGTTTAATTCTGGTCATTGAATAAATAAAATTTTGATGAATAACTAATTCTTTGATGAATAACTAATTGATTTATTTTCTTTCAGTTATTTTTTTTTTTTTCAGTTATTCTTTTCCCTTTCCTAGTCTATTAATAACAAAACGGATTCTTCCAATGTATAAAATAAAAATTCCAATGGCTTTTGCTACTATAACCTTCCCAACCACGATTTGATTCTTTTTTTGCTATGCATTTCACCTAGAAAAAAAAAAAAAATTGTATTGATACTAGGTATCAAAAAAACATAGTAAATAAAGTAAATATAAATGGATAAAGAAATAGTGGGTTCCATCGTTTCTATGGTTACTTCTTAAACGGCGAGGTCCTCTCTATACACCGGAGCCCCTTCCTTCATTTAATCAATGCTATTGTTAACTTGTACAGTTCAAACTCTTTGGCTCTACCCATGAATTATCTAGTAATAGGTTTTTTACAATGAAATCTACCCATACAGTAACGGTATTTAAGTATGAAGATTGGCTGGGTAGCTGACCCTCTTAGTCCGTTCTTGCAAGAGTAAGGACATAATATTGATGCTTTTCAAATAGGATTTCCCCTGCTTAATGGATAACCATTTGCTACCAATGGGGAAGTCTTTCTCATCTGAAATTGCAAATGGAGGTGATTGGATTTGCACCAATGGAAACCATAAATTTGATACACAACAAAAGGGATAGATAGGATAGATTTTTTTAAGTAAGATAGTTAATGGAGTTCTTCCATTCTATTCTATCCTATTCGTTGGTACTGATCACTGATACTGGAAAAATGGGTTTCCTTTCTTTTGTCTTAGTCCATGATCTGAACGAGTCGCACATACACCCTAGTACATGTTCCTCGGCGCTGAGGGCACCCCCGAAGAGCGGGGGATTTCGTGACATTTCTGATTGGCTGTCTTGTGTTTCTAATGAGTTGTTTAATGGTTGGCATGTTGAGTCGTATACATAATGAGCTGGTTTAGATCAATCCTAACCCGATGATTATGAATTTCTTCTATATTAATTATGAATTACTTATATTCTATATTTCTTCTATATTACTATATTAATAGAAATAATATATTAACTATTAGATTAAATCGGGTAAGAAGATCAAATATAAAATCGTGAATTTGTGCGGAATCCCTGCTAATTTTTTATTCAACCGCTACAAGATCAATAATTCCATGAGCTTGGGCTTCTGTTGCTGACATAAAAACATCTCTTTCCATGTCTTCGGATACAACCCATAAGGGTTTGCCCGTTCTTTGTGCATAAACCCGTGTGATACTTTCGCGCAGCTTCAGTAGTTCTTCCGCTTCCAGGATAAATTCTCCCGCTTGTGCCTCATAAAAAGAACTAGCAGGTTGATGGATCATTACCCTGATGATATAACATAATTAAAGGGTTCCTCTATCTCGCACGATAAGGCGAGAGAGATAAAAAAGAATAATAATAAAAAAAAGATCGAATTGAAGAACCGTACAGGCATCTTTTGCGTATTGCATACGGCTCTACAATGGAATTCATTTTTACCTTCCATTGAAGAAATAGAAAATAAATAATAAATATAAAGTCTATCAGACCCATATTAGTAAATGATCCAATAACCACCCTTTTTTTTTTTTTTTAGGGGGGGGGGGGTAGTTAAAAAAAAAATACTATGATGGTTCCGTTGCTTTATTATTTCGTCTGTTCTTCAGCAATCTCAAAGTTTCTTTTTTTTTTTTTTCATCTTCTTTCAGAATTTATAACATAAATATTGTTAAGAGCTTTTCGGTGTGAAAACAAAAAAGTTTGTGACGCTTAAATGGGCTCCCGGTAGATCAGATAAAATCGGAAATACCCCCTTTCTCATACTACTCTTTCGATACATAATCTAATAATTTTGGAAAAAGAAACAAAAAAATTTTCATATCGAATTCGAAGTGCCATGCTATTATTACTTAATATTCATATGGCGAAGGCATAGTCTTCTTTTTTCTCTCAAATAAAAGACTCATTGGCGCCAAGCGTGAGGGAATGCTAGACGTTTGGTAATTTCTCCTCCGGCCAGAATAAAAGATCCCATTGAAGCGGCTAATCCCATGCATACTGTCTGTACATCTGGTTGCACAAATTGCATAGTATCATAAATAGCTATTCCGGGTATTACCCATCCGCCCGGGGAGTTTATAAACAAATACAGATCTTTGGTATCATCTTCTATACTGAGATATACCATAAGACCAATAAGTTGATTGGATATCTCACTATTAATATCTTGGCCTAAAAAAAGTAGTCTTTCTCGATAAAGTCGGTTGATTCGGATAAAATTTTATCCCTTAGGAGCCGTACATGCACCTTTTGATGCATACGGTTCACCAAAAATCGCGAAAAAGAATCAATGTGTAGATTTCAAACCCTATTTCTTTTTTCATAGGGGGCTCTTTCGAACTTCTAATGAAGGGTCTTTTTCTTACATTTTTCAAGAAAGAAGACTTTTGACCCGTTTACCTATAAAAAAAAAGAATAAGAATTTACTAAACTTATCAAACTAACTTCTCATTGATGTATTGTTTTCATCGAGACCGAATCCAAATCACGATGTCATTTTCTTGTTTCTGAATGGACTTCTTCAATTCTTTTAGGTTTATGCTCTACTCCGAGTAACGATCTGCCCGATTTGGATTTGCACATATAGGACAAATACTTCAATACCACGTCTTTTTGCTACGACTTCTTTTTTTTTCTTGAATTTCAATTTATTTCATGTTTTACGCCGAATATATGATAGAAGTAGTAATCGTAGATATATTACCAATTGGGTTTTTTTCTAAACAGAGCCTGGATGCTTCATTTTATTGGTTCAACCAAGCCAACCATAAATTATTCTGAATGGAGAATATTAATCCGGATACCCCCCAAAATCTAATTGCACTTCATTACACTTCACGCTCCAAATTTTGGACGATTCAATCAATCTTTTTTGGGGTGAAAGAGAGGATATCTCGATCGGGGGAGAGAACGGGGAAATCCCATATGATCCAATATATCTGACAAGTCGCACTATACGTCAACCCAAGATGGATTTTCCTCTCCGGGACTTCGAAAAGGTACTTTTGGAACACCAATAGGCATTAAATGAAAAAAAGAATTAAGTAGTATATCACTTTGATGTGGAAGCGTAACGATGGGTTTATTGTCTTAATAATATTGGTCTTTATTCTATTTTATCTATAGATTGAATAAGTTCATAAATAAAAATCATAAAAAAAAAAGGGGAAAAATGAATAAAAAAAATTATTACGAATTGGTCCTTTGAATGATGAACAAATATGTCTGCACTCACTTATATAAAATAGGGTCAACCCCCCCCCCCTCCACCATTGCGTATTGTTACTTATCGGATATAGAATAGATCTGCTTCTTTCCTACGAATAGAATTGTTCCATTATTACTAAAAGACTAGAACAAATAGGAATCCTTTCCCCAATATAATCCACTGAAAAGGGGAGGTCCATACCATAAGTGCAATAAAGTTACATAGTGTCTATTTTTTGTTGATATAAGGGGTATTTCCATGGGTTTACCTTGGTATCGTGTTCATACCGTTGTATTGAATGATCCTGGTCGTTTGATTTCTGTCCATATAATGCATACAGCTCTGGTTGCTGGTTGGGCCGGTTCGATGGCTCTATATGAATTAGCAGTTTTTGATCCCTCTGACCCTGTTCTTGACCCAATGTGGAGACAGGGTATGTTCGTTATACCCTTCATGACTCGTTTAGGAATAACCAATTCATGGGGAGGTTGGAGTATCACAGGGGGGACTATAACGAATCCGGGTATTTGGAGTTACGAAGGTGTGGCCGGGGCACATATTGTGTTTTCCGGCTTGTGCTTCTTGGCAGCTATCTGGCATTGGGTCTATTGGGATCTAGAAATCTTTTCTGATGGACGTACAGGAAAACCTTCTTTGGATTTGCCCAAAATTTTTGGAATTCATTTATTTCTCTCAGGGGTGGCTTGCTTTGGTTTTGGCGCATTTCATGTAACAGGATTGTATGGTCCTGGAATATGGGTATCCGATCCTTATGGACTAACTGGAAGGGTACAATCCGTAAATCCAGCGTGGGGTGTGGAAGGTTTTGATCCTTTTGTTCCAGGAGGAATAGCCTCTCATCATATTGCAGCAGGGACATTGGGCATATTAGCGGGTCTTTTCCATCTTAGTGTTCGTCCGCCCCAACGTCTGTACAAAGGATTACGTATGGGAAATATTGAAACCGTCCTTTCTAGTAGTATCGCTGCTGTCTTTTTTGCAGCTTTTGTTGTTGCTGGAACTATGTGGTATGGTTCAGCAACTACCCCGATTGAATTATTTGGTCCCACTCGTTATCAATGGGATCAGGGATACTTCCAGCAAGAAATATATCGAAGAGTTGGTGCTGGGCTAGCCGAAAATCAAAGTTTATCAGAAGCTTGGTCTAAAATTCCCGAAAAGTTAGCTTTTTATGATTACATCGGCAATAATCCGGCAAAAGGGGGATTGTTTAGAGCGGGCTCAATGGACAATGGGGATGGAATAGCTGTTGGGTGGTTAGGACACCCTATCTTTAGGGATAAAGAAGGGCGTGAACTTTTTGTACGTCGTATGCCTACTTTTTTTGAAACATTTCCGGTTGTTTTGGTAGACGGAGACGGAATTGTTAGAGCCGATGTTCCTTTTAGAAGGGCGGAATCGAAGTATAGTGTCGAACAAGTAGGTGTAACTGTTGAATTCTATGGTGGCGAACTCAATGGAGTCAGTTATAGTGATCCCGCTACTGTGAAAAAATATGCTAGACGTGCTCAATTGGGTGAAATTTTTGAATTAGATCGGGCTACTTTGAAATCCGATGGTGTTTTTCGTAGCAGTCCAAGGGGTTGGTTTACTTTTGGACATGCTTCGTTTGCTCTGCTCTTCTTCTTCGGACACATTTGGCATGGTGCTAGAACCTTGTTCAGGGATGTTTTTGCCGGTATTGACCCAGATTTGGATGCTCAAGTGGAATTTGGAGCATTCCAAAAACTTGGAGATCCAACTACAAGAAGACAAGTAGTCTGATAGAACATTGTTCTCTTACTTTTCTACTTTTTTTTTTCTATTTTCTTTTTGTGATTTGAATTTGATATAGGGTACCGGATAAATCTTGATTTGAATCCCTGCCTTTCTTTGACTCTTGCTCTTTCTTTATCCGGGAGACGATTCCCAATAAACAGGTATGAAAGCTATAATTGTAAACCATGATCAAATCTATGGAAGCTTTGGTTTATACATTCCTCTTAGTCTCGACTTTAGGAATCATTTTTTTCGCTATCTTTTTTCGAGAACCACCTAAAGTTCCAACTAAAAAATGAAATGATTTTTCATTATCTCAATTGAAATTGAAGTAATGAGCCTCCCAATATAGGGAGGCTCATTACTTCAACTAGTCCCCATGTTCTTCGAATGGATCTCTTAGTTGTTGAGAGGGTTGCCCAAAAGCAGTATATAAGGCGTACCCAGTAAAACTTACAAGTAAACCAGATATAGAGATGGCAACTAGGGTTGCTGTTTCCATTATTCTATAATTTCAAGACCACAATGGGTCTATGATAAGATCATTTATTTACAGCGGAATGATATACAAAGTCAACAGATCTCAATGAATACAAAATAGGATTTATGGCTACACAAACCGTTGAGGGTAGTTCTAGATCTCGTCCAAGACGAACTAATGTAGGGGTTTTATTGAAACCATTGAATTCGGAATATGGTAAAGTAGCTCCTGGGTGGGGAACTACTCCATTGATGGGTATCGCAATGGCTCTATTTGCGATATTTCTATCTATTATTCTGGAGATTTATAATTCTTCCATTTTATTGGATGGAATTTCTATGAATTAGATTCACAAGAATCGCTAACTGGCTTTTTAATAAAAAAAGTGAAGCATTTAGGTCTTAGATTTTTTGCTCATTCTATTTTGATTTTGGTTTGGTAGTTCGACCGTGGAATTTCTTTGTTTCTGTATTTCCGGAATATGAGTGTGTGACTTGTTATAATTGATCCTATTGATAGTATAGAGAATGGTTCTGTCATCTTGCTAGAGATGGTTTTACCCCGTCGGATATTTATTCTAGTATCTGGAGCACGGAATATATGAAATAGATTCGAAAGTATTAGAACTATGATTTATACTTAATATTCAGACCTCGCAGCCGGAC